TTTCCATTAACCGATCCACTTGCTCTCACTCGTGCTCTAGAACATTTCCTTTGTTTTGTTTATCAAAAATAAAAAAAAGTTCGACCGAGTTCACTTGTTTACGATTATGAAAATCAATCCTACTACTTCCGGTCCTGGGGTTTCCACACTTGAAGAAAAAAAACCGGGGCGTATCGCTCAAATCATTGGTCCGGTACTGGATGTATTCTTTCCCCCAGGGAAGATGCCTAATATTTACACCGCTTTAGTAGTGAAGGGTCGAGATACTGCCGACCAGCAAATTCATGTTACTTGTGAGGTACAGCAATTATTAGGAAATAATCGAGTGAGAGCTGTAGCTATGAGTGCTACAGATGGTCTGATGAGAGGAATGGATGTGATTGACACGGGAGCTCCTCTAAGTGTTCCAGTCGGTGGATCGACTCTCGGACGAATTTTCAACGTTCTTGGAGAACCTGTTGATAATTTAGGTCCTGTAGATACTCGAAAAACATCTCCGATTCATAGATCTGCGCCTGCCTTTATCGAATTAGATACCAAATTATCTATTTTTGAAACCGGGATTAAAGTAGTGGATCTTTTAGCGCCTTATCGTCGCGGGGGGAAAATAGGACTATTCGGTGGAGCTGGAGTGGGTAAAACCGTACTCATTATGGAATTGATCAACAACATTGCCAAAGCTCACGGGGGTGTATCCGTATTTGGCGGAGTAGGCGAACGTACTCGTGAAGGGAATGACCTTTACATGGAAATGAAAGAGTCTGGAGTGATTAATGAACAAAATATTGCAGAATCAAAAGTCGCTCTAGTCTATGGGCAGATGAATGAACCGCCGGGAGCTCGTATGAGGGTTGGTTTGACTGCCTTAACCATGGCGGAATATTTCCGGGATGTTAATAAGCAAAACGTCCTTCTATTTATCGACAATATTTTCCGTTTTGTACAAGCAGGATCTGAAGTATCTGCCTTATTGGGCAGAATGCCTTCTGCTGTGGGTTATCAACCTACCCTTAGTACAGAAATGGGTTCTTTGCAAGAAAGAATTACTTCTACCAAAAAGGGATCCATAACTTCTATTCAAGCAGTTTATGTACCTGCGGACGATTTAACCGACCCCGCCCCGGCTACGACATTTGCACATTTAGATGCGACTACCGTACTCTCAAGAGGACTCGCTGCAAAAGGGATCTATCCAGCAGTAGATCCTTTAGATTCCACCTCAACTATGCTACAACCTCGGATTGTTGGTGAGGAACATTACGAAACTGCGCAAAGAGTTAAGCAAACTTCACAACGTTATAAAGAACTTCAGGACATTATAGCTATCCTTGGGTTGGACGAATTGTCCGAAGAGGATCGTTTAACCGTCGCAAGAGCACGAAAAATGGAACGTTTCTTATCACAACCCTTCTTCGTAGCAGAAGTATTTACCGGTTCTCCAGGGAAATATGTTGGTCTAGCAGAAACAATTAGGGGGTTTCAACTGATCCTTTCCGGAGAATTAGATGGTCTTCCTGAGCAGGCCTTTTATTTGGTAGGTACCATCGATGAAGCTACCGGGAAGGCTATGAACTTAGAAGTGGAGAGCCAGAAATGACTTTTCATCTTTGTGTATTGACTCCTAATCAAATTGTTTGGGATGCAGAAGCGAAAGAAATCGTTTTATCTACTAATAGTGGCCAAATTGGTGTATTACCAAATCACGCTCCTATTGCCACAGCTCTAGATATAGGGATTTTGAAAATACGTCTTAATGACCAATGGGTAAAAATAGCTCTCATGGGTGGTTTCGCTCGAATAGGCAATAATGAGATCACCATTTTAGTAAATGATGCGGAAAAGGATAGTGACATTGATCCACAAGAAGCTCAGCAAACTCTTGAAATAACCGAAGCTAACTTGAGTAGAGCGGAAGGCAAGAGACAAACAATTGAGGCAAATTTAGCTGTCAGACGAGCTCGGACACGAGTCGAAACTCTCGATGTTATTTCATAACTCCTTGCTGCGCCCAAATAATCCAAGGAAGTTCCGTTTATCCGACGTATTTGGATTCTGCCCATTGACTCCATTAAAATGAAATGGGAATCTAGTCCAACCAAAAAAGAACTAGAATCCGAGGAGTAGGGGGAATAAATAAAAAAGATGGTGGGTAGCAAAACTTATTAGATACCAGTGCCCCCGGTATCTAATAAGGTATACCTACTATTGGATTTGAACCAATGACTCTCGCCGTATGAAAGCAATACTCTAACCACTGGGTTAAGTAGGTCATTTATCATCACAAAGAGAAACAAAAGGGACCCATCAGATCGATGGATTGATTATAGACGGAATCGTATTTCTACGCAATAGCAATCCTTTCCTCGGCATGGCAGGAAACAGATCCAAAGCTATCATGCGGGATATTCATCTTGATGAGAAATTTTTTACATGCTAAAATAGGTAGCACAAGGGCTATAGCTCAGTTAGGTAGAGCACCTCGTTTACACGCGCGCCAATGTTTTCAGGGGAGTCCATCATGCAATCAACAGAATGGATCTTATGGAGAAATCTAGGTCTTACTCTACTCTATGTATTCTAGGAAACAAGAGAACAATAGCCTGACTTTTGGGACTTTTGGTTCGGTCCGATTTGGGTGCCAATTTCGGGTACAAATGGAACCCAACGTTGATTTCATAATTGATAAGGTAAATACCCAGTCCATTCAATGCTAGGCATAATGAGTCTAAGGAGCTCAACCTAATATCTTTTCGTCCTATGAACTTTAAGGTGTATAAAGTTTCATATTTGACTCTTTGAGCGGAGCGATAGAGACTTCATTTCACTTAAGTTAATCTAGGCCGGAGGCAGACCTATGTCAAGGTAACTCTTCTTTGAAACACTTTTGTATTGCTCCTGGATCAGAATTCAACTAATGAATCAGAGCACGTGGAGCCATCTCGTTATCTTTCTGTCAAGAAAAAGTCTCGCAAACTATTTGAATAGACCAGCGGGATCTTACCATGGAGGCAAAAAATCCGGTTCTTCGCCCGGCGCAATCAATTGATTGCCTGAACCGGAAATAGGCACTGTCCGGTCCGTGTGGTGCCGAAAATTCAAGCTAATTGCTTGAACTTGGCTCCGCCAGTGAATATGCAGAGACCCATTCCGGTTACTATTAACCGGGCCCATGTTTTTGTCCCCTATTAACAAGAATTCCCGCTCATCTAGGTTGGCAAGTTCGGCTGCCAACACACAAAAGGAATCATAGCATTCCGTTTTGACACGGTTTTCCTGCTCTAGGAATCCATTTAGCCATACTTGCTCCGACAAAGACCCAGGCCCGGTCGAGTATTAACAAATGGGTTCCATAACTAATTCGTCTCTCAGCTTCGTTGTAACATCTCCAGCTTCGTATCGACTCAACTCTCTTTTGGTCTATATCAAGTCAATTTGTTTGAGCTGGTCGGTGGGTTTGTGAACTCCCTGATTCATATACGAATGTGGACAATTGCCCTCTGAGCGAGGAATTCAAATACTGCACGAAGAAGTCAGTATCAAAATAAATATATTTGGGAATTTTGAATCGATCGAAATAAATAATCATTTCGATCGATTCAAAATAAAATCTATCTTTTTTTTTCTTACTTCGTGTACCGAAGTTCCTTACCCCGGCAGAGCCCTTTTCCTGTCGCGCTCGATTCCCCGGAAGCGCTCCCGGGAATAAGAACCCCCAGGGATGCTAAGAGCACCGATCTATTATCCAATAAAACAACAAAAGGTTGCAACCTTTTTTTGGTTGTAACCACAAAAATAGGTAGAGTGAAATATCATGAACCATTTTGGTTGGTCGAGTCGCCCGAATCCGGAATCTTATATTCCAGAAAATGGGAGTCTGGTCGGATCTTCTGCTGCCCTGTCCCGCTCGATTCCCCTCTTTCAATGAGGCGCTTCCGGGAAGGTTCCCCGGCAGTGAGGCGCAGAGGAGAGACAGGACGGATCATCTCTTGTACTATAGCGGCATTTCCTAGCGCATTGCCCGAGTAGCGAATTGTTTGAATGTGTCTGCTTTGGGTGTCAAGAACTCTATTTCTTGGGTCTACGGGATCCATCTTTTCTTTTTCCTGTCGCGCTCGATTCCCCGATCGCGTCCGGGAAGATTCCCCGTCAGTCAGGCGCAGAGGGGAAGGAGACGGACGGCTCGGCCCTTCTTCCAAACCCTTGTTCACGGATTTCTTCCGCGTCTTGGGAAGGGAATTTGGGCTTAAGCCAACAACACTGGTACGGGGAAGATCCCCGCGGTTCATGCTTCTTCTATCGGGCAAATCCGCCCGAAGCGGGGACGCGGTGTCCCTAGAAGAAGAACCTTGAGTTAGGCGCCGAGGAGCCGGCGCCTTCTCAGTTACCGAAAAAGTCGGATTCTCAGAAAAAACCATCCAACCCCCAGTATCCCTAGGCATTCCCCGAGTGGGGAATTGTTTGCACGCGTCTGCTTTATATGTCAAGAACTCAATTTCTTGGGTTAAGGAACCCATTTTTTGGCGTTCGAGGTGCAAAAGACGTCGCCTATCTTTGCGCAGACACTCTTCTATTTTTCTGAGAACCTCATTGCCAGAGGTTTCACTCTCAACAATGAATTTCACATGTAGGTAGAGGTCGCGAGTAGTCAAGCCAAAGTCAGACTTGACTTTATCTAAGTCGAGCTCATGACTCTTTATTCGAGAATGTATCTCGTTTTGAGCTGCTTCGATTTTTTCGAAGATCAACTCAGCTTCTTCGGGAGAAAATCGGGAAATATTGGCAAGCAACAGTTCCTCTTTGTTTCTCCAAAAGGCCTTTCTTTTTGTCCAAGTCCTTGGAAGTATCCGTTAGACGTTTCAATTTTGGCTCGATAGTGTTTATAGCTAAATAGGCTTCCTTGTCCACCTTTTCAAGATAGTAATTGAGGACGGGTTGAAATAACCCAATAAGAGCCTTATTTCGGATCTCAACCGGGGGTAATGTATATAAAATAGTAACCTGTGGCAATAATGTTGAGAGCTGTTCCTCAACTAGATCTAAGATTAAGTTGAGTTTCTCAATTCGAACCCGGGAGGTCCATAAGAGATCTGTTTTTCCCTGTATTTGGGTTTCGAGATCTCCGAGACTTTCGAGTACTCGGGGTGAGCCCGAGGATTGTAAAGTGTCGACCGGGGCATCCTCCTCCTCGGTATCGTCATACGTCAACTCAGGAAAGGTGCCATGGGGCAGAACTTCCAAACCTGAATCGTCTTCCACTATGGAAGAAACGGCAAGTTCTTGACGCAAAATATCGAGCGAGGATTCATCTGAGTCCATTGAGTTATACATATATGATACATATAGTTATGAATTTCATTGAGTTTCTAGTACTTGATCAAACAAACCAAAATGCAAAAGTTTTCAACTACATCAAATGAGCTTTTAAATTGGTCACGACTCTCTAGTTTATGGCTCCTTTGCTGCTTCATTGAATTTGCTTCATTAATTTTTTTTTGTGAATAATTTGCTTCATTAATAGGCTTGTGATTTGATCGTTATGGCCTGGTGCCAAGATCGAGTCCTAGACAAGCGGACATAATTTTAACAGCCGACACAGTCGCAATGAAAATAGCACCTTGACTTTTCCCAACAGGTTGCTTCGTAGGTGTGTTTTATAGCGAAGAATTTCTTTATGCGCGCGACTTGGGTTACAAGATTCAACCACTAAGGGGCTACTTGTTTGAGAAGAAGCCTAGTCCTTTCGTCAGCTTTGTGTCATCCCTCTACGAGAGTAGACTAGAAGCTAAGATAACTGGTAATGATGCAATGGCATATGGGTACAAGAGACTAATGAACTCGCTGTAAGGTAGATTTGGTATAAATCCACAAAGGACTATAACAGAGGTATGCGATAGGGAGAGATATGACTTATTGACACAGAGGGTGGATAAATTGATCTTTGGGGACAAGCTGAGCGAGAAATACTATATCGTAAATTACATTACCAATACAGTACATGTTGACGACTGGAATCCTCCTAAGATATCGGCTATTCAATTGGCCGCAGCTATTACAGCTTGTGCTCGTATTTATATGTACCCATTAATTTCTAGAGATGACTGTTACTACACTGATACTGACTCAGCAATTCTAGGAAGTCCTCTTCCAGAAGATTAAAGCTCTAGCCATGTATTGTCCGCCTGGCTAGTCAAGCATGAACTAGTTCATAGATCTTTGGGCTTCGATTATCAAGGAATCGAAACTTTACAAAAAAAAACCGAGTATTTGCACTCCATTGCTGTCATTTCATATGTATCTGGTTACAATTATCTACGCTCCCAGTGTGCCTATGATGTAGCACCAGGGGGACTGTTAGCTAGTGTGTATCATCTTACGAGAATACAGTATGGTCTGGATCAACCAGAAGAGGTATGCATAAAAGTATTTGTCCCAAGGAAACATCCTAGAATTCCGCCACGACCCTGTATTACTGGATCTAAAAGAATCTACCAATTCCAAGGATCCATAGAATTCATTATGAATTCGTTATGGATCCAACATATAGAAGCATTTAAGTGTTTAGTCTTAGAACTTGTATACCTAGATCTTGTCTCTATTATTATTATTCTTAGAGAGAATCTAGAAAATATATGCAATATGAGCCTCATTCCATATAGTAATAGTATTCGGCTCAATCCTTTTTTGAGTAACAGATTGGGCCAAGTTTCCTGGCCATTCAATGAAGGGAACGAGTGGGAATTATTGGATTACAAAGTATCCATTGCTTCAAATTCGAATTTGATCTCCTTCCATACTTCACAAGCAGCAGCGAGTTCCGGGCTCCATTTGCAAGCCTCAACTAAAATGAACAAAAAAAGAGTTCTGCACCACGAACTTTGTACCGCGCATAGCACTTAGATGGGCTCTCAAAAGTCACGTAGGAGCGAGTGGCGAAAGGGAATGGGAAAGAAAAAACGAAAGGGGTTGCTGAGATTCTATTTGGACTATATCTGGAATGAATCTTGCCTATTCCCACCTATTCACTCCTTAAGATCGGACTGTTGGGTTTTCAAACAACTAACTTGACTTTTTGGATAGAAAGGATTTTTCTTTTTTGTTTGAATGAGAAGAGGCATCATAGAAACAAAGAAAAAAGAAGCCGAAACAGCATCGAATTCTTTTCTTATCTACAAAAAGAAAGGGAGGTATATCTCTAGACACCTAGATGGAGAAGTATGGGTCGTGGTCTAGACTATTAACCAATATGTCTGATTCTGATGATGCATATCGAATTTGGATGAGTATCTATTAGTAACTACATGCCAGGAACCAGATTTGAACTGGTGACACGAGGATTTTCAGTCCTCTGCTCTACCAGCTGAGCTATCCCGACCCTTCCCGACATATCATACCCATCCTACTAGATGGATTAGGTCTCTGTCAATTCAAATGAAAGAGACCTAAAAAGCATTTCAAATGACAAAGTCTTACCCAGGGAATTTCTGAGATCTTCAACAAGAATACTTTGTAAGTTTCATTGAATTAATGAATCCGGATATGTACTGTGAATGATTCAAACGGGGGTTCCTTACTCAGAGATGTTCTTTTGTACGTATATCGTACATCTCAAGGACTTGTGATAACAGAGGAGCATTTCTGCTCCGATCCAGTTGGCAAACCGTAGAGTGAATCAGAAACACTGGAACCGCTGATGAAAAAGCGGATAGATTTTAGGGGGATGGGCCTTTTTTTTGAGTGTGATTGGGGATAGAGGGACTTGAACCCTCACGATTTCTAAAGTCGACGGATTTTCCTCTTACTATAAATTTCATTGTTGTCGGTATTGCTATTGACATGTAGAATGGGACTCTATCTTTATTCTCGTCCAATTAATCAGTTCGTTAAAAGATCTATCAAACTATGGAATGAATGATTTGATCACTGAATTAGTGGGGATCGATTCACAATAATGCTTCCATTTTTCATATAAAAAAAGAAGGATTCGGGGAAGATTTCATAGGAATCGTTTGATTATTTCAGTATACGTATGTATCTACGTTCATACTTCATCCCTTTCGTTGGAATGATTCCTGTATCACGTATGTATACTACGTTCATACTTCATCCCTTTCTTGGAATGATTCCTCTAGCACCAAAGTCTACCCCATTCGTTAGAACAGCTTCCGTTGAGTCTCTGCACCTATCCTTTTTGGATTCTTGTTGTCGGAACCCCCCCCCTTTTTTTTCTGAAAATAGGATTTGGCTCAGGATTGCCCATTTTTGATTCCAGGGTTTCTCTGAATTTGAAAGTTTTCACTTAGTAGGTTTCCCTACTAAGGCTCAATCCAATCAAGTCCGTAGCGTCTACCAATTTCGCCATATCCCCTTTTTTCTTTTGAAACTAGGATCCCCTTCCCCCTCTTTCTTTTCTTTCTCATTTTTCTTTCATTTTTGCTTATACCGGAACCTTTGAATTCAGTAGATCGGATTCTATATCTAAAAAGTTTATCCGTTTACTCCTATTTGATTTCTTATGGATCTTATCGATCCTTATCTATCGGAGAATGGGTCTTTGGTCCAATCAGAAATGATTCTAGCATTGATGAATCCGCAATTCAACATGGATGGATCTATACCACAGAATATATGCCCCTCTTCTTCTCATTATGTAATGTATCCGTTATTCATACTTGATTCTTTAGAATCATATTCATATAAATAGTAAATAGAAAAGAGAATCCTATAACTAAAACTAAAAATGAAAACGGAGAACTGGAATCAATGAGAAATCGAAAATCAAAAGAGAAATTCGATTGATTTTCGATTTGATTTCAATTGAAAAAGGATCCAAAATTCTATTTGAGATTTCTTGTTAGAGAATATTCATTCTGAATTTGATTTCTATTCTTTCTATATGCTAGAGGGTTTCTGAACAGCTAAGATCCTGGCAGTTTGCGGAATTCTTATGCAAAATTTCTGTTATGTGAGCCCGCTTAGCTCAGAGGTTAGAGCATCGCATTTGTAATGCGATGGTCATCGGTTCGATTCCGATAGCCGGCTTTTTTATTTGTTCGATTTTCTATTTTGAAACAGGAATGTCTCCTTGACACCAAGGAATGGAATATTGAAAAGACTTCTTTACCGTCAGTTAAAAAGTAACTGATCTAGTATGTCCTAAGAACTTCCAACTATGAATAAAAAAAACTATGAATAAAAAAAAAGCTTCGAGCAGTTAGGAACAAATCAAGAAAAGTATTCTTACCTTGCTATAGAGACCAAAGAGTCTGAATATTGATACAATTCATCGCATTCTTCTTTGTAGTTTTGTAGTCCAGTACTTCAATAGATTTTGCTTCGTTTCTCATTTAGTTCAGTCTTAATTTATTCAATTGCATTTTCAATAAAAAAAAGGAGTCTTTATGTCTCGTTACCGAGGGCCTCGTCTCAAAAAAATAAACCGTCTGGGGGCTTTACCGGGACTAACCAGTAAAGTGCCTACTCGCCGCCCCGATCGTCAAAAGAAAAAGAACAACAAAAAATCTCAATCGCAATCTCAATCTCAATATTGGAAGCGTCTAGAGGAAAAACAAAAATTGCGTTTTCATTATGGTCTGACAGAGCGACAATTACTTAAATACGTTCGTATCGCTGGGAAAACCAAAGGATCAACAGGTCAGGTTTTACTACAATTACTTGAAATGCGTTTGGATAACATAATTTTTCGACTGGGTATGGCTTCGACCATTCCTGGGGCCCGGCAATTAGTTAATCATAGACATATTTTAGTTAATGGTTGTCTAGTAGATATCCCAAGTTATCGCTGCAAACCCCGAGATATTATTACAACGAAGGATGAACAAAAAACCAGAGCTCTCATTCAAAATTCTCTTGCTTCATCCTCCCAGAAGAAAGTGCCAGAACATTTGACTCTTCACTCAGCCCAATATAAAGGATTAGTCAAGCAAATAATAGCTCGTCGTCGGGTTGGTTTGAAAATCGAAGAGTTGCGAGTTGTAGAATATTATTCCCGTCAAACTTGAACCTAACTAAAAGAACAAAGCTTCGGAAATTTTGGCCCCCTTTTCGACAAAACAAAATCTCTTGCCCTAAGTATAGGTATAGGGGGGGTTCCCAGTTATGTATCATAGATCGGCAAAGACAAAATCATTCCTATGCCCTAAGTATAGGTATAGGGGGGGTTCCCAGTTATGTATCATAGATCGGCGGGGATATTTTCATTCCAATGAGTCATCGAGAATCTATAGCAAAGAAACATTCCCTTGCTGGAAGTATTTAATTTGATACATTGTGGTCAATAAGGTTCATGAATTCCGTGAAAGGACGGAGAGAGAGGGATTCGAACCCTCGGTAAACGAAAGCCTACATAGCAGTTCCAATGCTACGCCTTGGACCGCTCGGCCATCTCTCCTACAAAATCTGATGTTCTGATTATGGACTAGAAACCCTGTAAATCGCGAATTATTGAAAATAGATAGATCCCTACGCTTTCATAGAAAAAGTAAAATCACACATTCCCCCGATCCCAATGCCCATAATCGTTTTATGTCGACTGATCCATCGGATCAATCTTAGAACTTCACTTGTGACGCTACTCTCTCAAATTTTCACCAAAGCGAGGAAACTCTTGGGTGTACTGATGCAACGGGTCAATCTCATCCCACAATTGAGCAAGTTCTTGGGACTTTTTCCTAGCACGATTCTCTTTTTTTTTCATTTGCACGGTCGGCTCTTGGGGTGCCACCAAAACTAGGGCTCCCTTAACCTTCACTAGGACTATGCCTTCGGAAGTCAGGTACTTCCGGAAACAGGATTCACGGAAAGTCCCCAAAACGTTTGGGATAGTTCGGCCCATCAATCAGCGGATGGGCCATCGGATGGCAACCCAGACCTGGAAAACGGACGAGAACGTCCTTTTTGGGCTCACACCTTCATGGCACAACCTCGACATCAATGAGGGTCCTCTCGATCCCCGAGACCAGTCCCAGATTCTATGGATCTTTGGAATTGGTAGATTCTTTTAGATCCAGTAATATAGGGTCGTGGATAAGGGGTCAAAACACCTATCCCATAGATTTTCCCTTTCCTTCCATCTTGAAATCAAACAAAAATGGAGTAGTCTACGGGGGATAAAAAAAACATTCATTTTTTTGAACGAGTCTTTTTTGTGGGATTTTGTACGGCCCAATTCCTTTGTTTGTGGGATTCTTTTCCTACGAAAGGGAATGAGAAGAATTAGGGAGTGGATTGTGAACTATGTCTAGATCACGGATAAATGGAAATTTTATTGATAAGACCTCTTCAATTGTAGCCAATATCTTATTACGAATAATTCCGACAACTTCAGGAGAAAAAGAGGCATTCACCTATTACAGAGATGGTGCGATTTGATTCTTTTTATTTATTTACAATTCTCATTCTTACGAGCGAGAATGGCACATGATTTGGGATAGAACAAAAAAAGATTCTTCTATCTTTTAAAATTATTAATATCTTAAAAGATACCCGAAAGAAACCTACGCTTCGTGAAGGTGAAGTTTGGAAATAGAACAATTCCTTCTATCGTGTATCCCCGAGTGATGCAGCCTCAGATGCTTCCATGTTCAATTTGAGTATTGAGCGAAAGGTTCCACCTATAGGTTCTTACAAGTCAATCCTACTCCACTAATCCCAATAGGCGGCATAGAGGAAGAAGCACTACACCTAGGAATCAACAACAAGAAAACTTGAGTTCGAACTTACCCCCTTTTCCTTATGGGATCGGGACTAACAAACAAGAAAGAGTGGTTGGGACAACAAACATCCATCTCGTTCGTACTTTGGATACCCGTAGAACCATCGAAGTCTGTTGAAGTGACTCATTCCTGGAAATAGGAGGCGTTGAGGACAAAGAAATTGTTGGAGTTACCTTTTCTATCTACCACCAATACGCTGGATGTTACGAAAAAACCTCTTGCAGGAAGGCTGGCTAGAAATTTCTTGTAAAAATACTAGCCCCTGTCAGTTCATAATGAGAATCTTGCAATATCTTTTTTTTGATTCCATGGATTCTTATCATTCATTATGTACAGAAGGGAGGAGCCGTATGAGATTGAAATCTCACGTACGGTTCTGGAACGGGGATTATTTGACTAGAATGAACAACCGTAACGGATGTCAGCTCAATCCGAAGGAAATTATGCGGAAGCTTTACATAATTATTATGAAGCTACGCGACTCGAAATTGATCCCTATGATCGAAGTTATATACTCTATAACATAGGCCTTATCCACACAAGTAACGGAGAACATACGAAAGCTTTGGAATATTATTTCCGGGCACTCGAACGAAACCCATTCTTACCACAAGCTTTGAATAACATGGCCGTGATCTGTCATTACGTGCGACTATCTCCACTATAGAAAGAGGGAAAGAAAGATCCAATCCGCCAGTAAAGTAAATACTAGAACGAAAATAGGCTTTCTACATATTTATCGTACAAAGCAACGATTTTTATTAGCTG